CGCCTGAATAATCAAAATAACTTCTGTTTATACATTATACAGAAATTTTGTTTATACAACTTAGTTTTTTGATTCTGCCAATTGAATAGAATTATTAAGTAGAATCAGATTCGAATACAACAAAATTTTTTTTTCAATTCAAAAATGAAAATAGAATGGAATGAAAACGATCAAAAATTAATAAAATTAAGGTGAATAAAAAAACTTATTAGATAGCATTGATTCTGATATCTAATAAGTTCTACCTACTATTGGATTTGAACCAATGACTCCCGCCGTATGAAAGCAATACTCTAACCACTGAGTTAAGTAGGTCAGTTATCATCCCAAAAAGAAAAAGAAAGATATGGAATCCATCACATCAATGGATTCGAAATGTAAGATTAATTATATTATATATGGAATCTTATTTATAAGCAATATTGATCAAAGCAATAGGATGTTGCGTCATATAATATTTATCTTGACAACAAATTAGCGACATGATAAAATATGTATCACAAACCAAAGGGCTATAGCTCAGTTAGGTAGAGCACCTCGTTTACACGCGCGCCAATGTTTTTTTTTTTTTCAAAGAAGGCCATCATGTAATCAAAAGACTTATTAATAAGTCGATGTCTTACTCCATGACTTTTAGAGAACAATAGCCTGACACAAAAGATTCGGGTAAACTTAGGTATCCTTTTAGACGCCCAATATAACCCCATCAGTGATTTAAGACCTTGATAAGGTAAATACGCAGTCTATTCAATGCTAGGCATAATGAGTATAAGGACCTCAAAAAATTCTCTTTTCTTCCTATCCTATGAACTTTAAGGTGTATAAAGTTTCATACTGTATTCTTTAAGCAGAAGCAGGGCAATGGAGATTCTATTTAACTTAGATTGATCTAAGTCAAAAGCAAACCTACATCAGGATAACCCTTCTTTGAAACACTTTGGTAGTGCTCTCGGATCGGAATCAATAAATCCGAGCACATAGAGCCATTTTGTTATCTTTCTATCAAGAGAATTATGGTAGACTAACTGATTATTTATATCAGTTAATGAATGAGCCCAATGCAAAAAAAAAAAAAAAATGCATGTTGGGTCTTTGAAAAAGTTCGAATCATTTTGATAATAAAAAGTTTGAGCTCTTTTACCGAGAAGGTCTACGGTTCGAATCCGTATAGCCCTAAAAAAAATTCAAATAAAAAAATTCTTGTTTTCATTTCTTCATTCTTTTTTTTCTTTGTTGTTTGGAACTGGTCGCTTGGGGGCGATTACTTGGTTCATCAAAAAAAAAACCATTCTCATAAGCTTGCTCGCAACAATCATTCAGGGCCGAGACATAAAACTGAAACCAAAAAAATCACATTTCAGTAGGTAAATCCAATTTGTATTTGTTCGAATCTTGGTTAAGCAAACCATAATTTCTTCATTCCTCTTCATAGGTCAATCAATTACATATGAAATTTCCTCCCCTCCTGCCCGTAATTAACAAGTTAGTGAGACTTTTTTCTTTATCTTTTTGCTACCTATTCAAGCCTAATGAATTTTTCGAGGTAAAATCGTGACATGAACTCGATTAAAAACACATTCCAACCTAACCCAACCAAACCCCAATCCTCTAGTAAGTTACACGAGTTTAAGAACCACGTACTGTATTTATGGACAAGTTCACAAGTCGAAGCTTGAAAAATGAGAAAATCTTTGAAATGAAAAATGAGAAAATCTTTGAAAACTTTCATTGTTAACATTGTAAAATAGGTTTTTGGCATACTTAATGTACTTCGTAAAGAAAAAAAGGAGTTCTTTTTGCCGTATTCAATATCAATTCAATATCAATATAAAGAATAGAAAGATAAAGTAAACAATATACTTCTTATATTCTTATTAATTCATATTCCTTATTAATATTAATTAATATTTCGAATTAATAAGAAATAATACAAATAAAGAATCTAAAAATAATATATAAATCTTAACTTAATATATATATAGATTAATTAATAATCTAATCAATAATATAGTAATATACTAAAAAATGATAGTATAATATAGAAAATAATATAGAAATTAGTAAATGATATAGAAAACTAATAAATGATATAGAAAACTAATAAATGATATAGAAAACTAATATAGAAATTTCTATAGAAATTATTAATATATTAATGATTTTATTAATATATATCATAGTAATAGAAATGAAATTTTTTTTTACTCTAAAAAATATTTAATAAATTGAAAATAGAAATTAATAAATAAAATAGTAAAAAAAAAAAAAAAGAGTAATAAGTAATAAATTAATATTATCTATTTTAATATAGAATCAAATATAGAATAAATATTCATCGAATATTAATAGAATAGAATTCTATATATAATTAATATAATAATTTAGAATTAATATAATAATAATAATTAATAAATAGTTTAAATAATTTTAAATAATTAATTAAATAATTAATAGTTTAAATAATATTTTCAATTTATACATAAATTAAAAAAGAAAAATT